AATGGAATGCCTGAATAAAGGATTATCTTGATAGGATAAATAAAGTAAAAATATTACTTCCATTAAATTTAATTTAAAATTACATTAAGTAGAATTAAACTACCCCCTTTAATTTCAAAAACTAATGTGCATCATACACTTAAATGTAGAAAGGTAAGCTAATTAAGCTAACGGGTTCATACCCCGTATATAGAGGCATTAATCCTCTCCTTTTTAATGGGCAACAACTCAACAAAACTTCTTTTCCTATCAACATTAATGATAGGAACAATCCTGTCCATCTCATCAAACTCCTGATTTGGAGTTTGAGTAGGACTAGAAATCAACTTACTATCTTTTATTCCCATATTAACAAATAATAAAAATAGAATAATTAACGAATCATCAATTAAATACTTTATTGTTCAAGCAATAGCATCAACAATACTTTTATTTTCAATTATTTTGATTCAAATAAAATATCCAATAAGATGAGAAAAACAAACAATACCATCAATACTAATTAGATCAAGATTGTTATTAAAAATAGGTGCTGCACCTTTCCACTTTTGATTCCCAGAAGTCATAGGAGCATCCAAATGATCTAATTGTTTTATATTAATAACTTGACAAAAAATTGCTCCAATAATAATTCTATCATACTGTATTCAACAAAGAAAATTTATCTTTATTATTGTGATTATAAGAATTATTATTGGAGTAATAGGAGGTTTAAATCAAACCTCCCTTCGTCATCTTATAGCATATTCATCAATTAGACATCTTGGATGAATAATTAGATCAATAATTTCAAGAGAAAATATTTGAGAAATTTATTTCCTTATTTACTCAACAGTAAGATTGATTTTAGTTTTAATATTTATACAAACAAATCTATTCTTTATAAACCAAATTTACACAATAAGAAACATAAAAACAGAAATAAAATTTCTAATATTTCTATCTCTATTATCAATAGGTGGATTACCACCCTTTCTTGGATTTCTACCCAAATGAATAGTGATACAATCAATAATAGAGATAGAAATAACAAGAACTACAACAATTATAGTTATACTAACTATAACAACACTGTATTATTACTTACGAATTAGATTTTCTGCATTAATTATATCATATACAGAAAACTCTTGATCAATAAACATGAAAAATAAAAACCAAAACTACATTTTATATAGCAGAATTATAATTTCAACAACAGGATTAATACTTACGTCAAACTTAATTTTCCTATAACAAGGACTTAAGTTAAATAAACTAATAACCTTCAAAGTTACAATTAAAAGAAAACTTTTAGGCCTTAGTAAAACTTACACCTCTAGAATTGCAATCTAGAATCATTATTGAATATAAAACCACATGATAAGAGAGAAAATTTCTCATTAATAGATTTACAGTCTATCACCTATTATTCAGTCATCCTACCGAATAAATGACTATTCTCAACAAACCATAAAGACATTGGAACAATATACTTTATGTTTGGTGTATGAGCAGGAATAATAGGTACATCAATAAGAATAATTATTCGAACGGAACTAGGACAACCAGGAGATATAATTAGTGATAATCAAATCTATAATGTAATTATTACAGCACATGCATTTGTTATAATCTTCTTTATGGTTATACCAATTATAATTGGTGGATTTGGTAATTGATTACTACCACTAATAATTGGAGCACCAGATATAGCATTCCCACGAATAAATAACATAAGATTTTGATTATTACCACCATCACTAATTCTTCTTATTGCATCTTCTATAGCAGATAATGGAGCTGGCACAGGATGAACAGTTTACCCCCCACTAGCAAGAAATATTGCACATAGAGGATCATCAGTAGATTTAACTATTTTCTCTCTTCATTTAGCTGGTGTATCATCAATTCTAGGAGCAGTAAATTTTATTACAACAGCAATTAATATACGATCAGAAAGAATAACACTAGACCAAACACCATTATTTGTATGATCAGTTATCATTACAGCCATTCTTTTATTATTATCATTACCTGTATTAGCAGGTGCCATTACAATACTATTGACTGATCGAAACTTAAATACATCATTCTTTGACCCTGCAGGAGGAGGAGATCCAATCTTATATCAACATTTATTCTGATTTTTTGGTCATCCAGAAGTTTATATTTTGATCTTACCAGGATTTGGTATTATCTCACACATCGTTTGTCAAGAAAGAGGAAAAATTGAATCATTTGGAACATTAGGAATAATTTACGCAATAATATCAATTGGATTAATAGGATTTATTGTATGAGCACACCATATATTTACAGTAGGAATAGATGTAGATACACGAGCTTATTTCACATCAGCAACAATAATTATCGCCGTACCTACAGGAATTAAAGTATTTAGATGATTAGCAACACTATACGGGACTAAAATAAAATTTAATCCACCTATACTATGAGCATTAGGATTTATCTTTTTATTTACAATAGGAGGTCTTACGGGATTAGTTCTTGCTAATTCATCACTCGATATTATACTTCATGACACCTACTATGTAGTAGCACACTTTCATTATGTTCTATCTATAGGTGCAGTATTCGCAATCATAGGAGGATTAATCCAATGATACCCATTATTAACAGGATTAAACATAAACAATACATGATTAAAAATTCAATTCACTGTAATGTTTATTGGAGTAAACCTAACCTTCTTTCCTCAACACTTTCTAGGATTAGCAGGAATACCACGACGATATTCAGACTATCCTGATGCATATACATCATGAAATGTATTATCAAGTATTGGATCAATAATTTCAATGATTGGAATCATTATATTTATCTCAATTATATGAGAAAGAATAATCTCAAATCGAAACATTGTATTCAGAACAAACATAAGAAGCTCAACAGAATGATTACAAAATAAACCCCCAGCAGAACATAGATATTCTGAACTACCATTAATTTCTAAATTCTAATATGGCAGAATAATGCAATAGATTTAAGCTCTAAAAATAAAGATTTAACTTTTATTAGAACTTAATATGGCAACATGATCAAATTTATCATTTCAAGATAGAAATTCACCAATAATAGAACAATTATCATTTTTTCACGACCATACAATAATTGTTCTATTATTAATTACAGTAATTGTAGGATACTCCTTAATCTATATATTTTATATTAAATATTCATACCGGAATATACTAAATGAACATTTAATTGAAACTATCTGAACAACATTACCAGCTATTACATTAATTTTTATTGCCTTACCATCATTACGATTACTTTACCTTCTTGATGATTCAATAAATACATTACTTACAATTAAAACAATTGGACGACAATGATACTGAAGATATGAATATTCAGATTTCATAAATATTGAATTTGATACATATATAACAATAGAAGAAAACATAAAAATTAATGAATTTCGACTCCTAGATGTTGATAACCGAACTATTCTTCCTATAAATACTGAAATTCGAATAATAACAAGAGCATCAGACGTCCTTCACTCATGAACTGTACCAACATTAGGAATTAAAATTGATGCAACTCCTGGACGATTAAATCAAAGAACATTCACAATTAATCGACCAGGATTATTTTTTGGGCAATGTTCAGAAATCTGTGGAACAAACCACAGATTCATACCAATTGTAATTGAAAGAACTTCAATTAATTTATTCATTAAATGATTATCCAAAATAACTTAAGGAGTTAGTTAATTATAACATTAGAATGTCAATCTAAAATAACTTAATATTAAGTACACCTTGCTCATTAGATGGCTGAAAGTAAGTAATGGTCTCTTAAACCAAAAAATAGTAAATTAACAAATACTTCTAATGAAGGTTATTATACCTCATCCCACAAATATCACCCATCCTATGATTTTTACTATTTATTATATTTTCAATTACAATAATATTATTTAATAACATAAACTTTTTCTCATACAAACCTTTAATTACAAAAAAAACAGAAAGAAAATTAATATTTACAAAAAATAAATATTGAAGATGATAACAAATTTATTCTCAACTTTTGATCCATCAACTAATATTTTTAACTTATCATTAAATTGAATAAGAACATTTATTGGATTAATAATTATCCCATATATATATTGATTAATACCATCACGAATTAACATCCTATGAAATAAAGTAAACTTAAATTTACATAATGAAATTAAAACATTATTAAAAAATAACTCATATAATGGAACAACATTAATTTTTATTTCAACCTTTATTATAATATTATTCAATAATTTTATGGGATTATTCCCTTATATTTTTACAAGAACTAGACACCTAGTATTAACATTTTCTATCGCCTTACCTTTATGATTAAGATTTATAATATTTGGTTGAATTAACCACACAAATCATATATTCACACATTTAGTACCACAAAATACTCCTGCAGTACTTACATTATTCATAGTTCTAATTGAAACAATTAGAAATGTAATCCGTCCAGGAACATTAGCTGTACGATTAACAGCTAATATAATTGCAGGTCACTTATTGTTAACATTATTAGGAAATAATGGACCATCAATAAGAATAAACATAATTTACTTACTTATTATTAGCCAAATATTATTATTAACTCTTGAATCAGCTGTAACTGTAATTCAAGCATATGTATTTTCAATCCTAAGAACATTATACTCTAGAGAAGTATATTAAACTTATGTTAACAAAAAATTATAACCACCCATTCCATTTAGTAGATTACAGACCATGACCACTAACAGGAGCTATTGGAGCAATAATTTTAGTCTCAGGATTAGCAAAATGATTTAATCTATTTAACATTAATTTATTTATTATTGGAATTAGAATTACTTTAATTACAATAATTCAATGATGACGAGATGTAATCCGAGAAAGAATATATCAAGGATTACATACAAGATTTGTTTCAATTGGACTTCGATGAAGAATAATTTTATTCATTTCATCTGAAGTATTATTCTTTATATCTTTTTTTTGAGCTTTCTTCTGAAGAAGATTATCACCAACCATTGAACTAGGAATAATATGACCACCCATAGGAATTGAAACATTTAATCCTATAATAATCCCAATACTTAATACAACAATCCTATTAACATCAGGAGTAACTGTAACATGAGCTCATCATAGAATTATAAAATCAAATTATACACAAGCACTTCAAGGATTAGTTTTCACCGTATTATTAGGATTATATTTCACAATATTACAAATATATGAATATTGAGAAGCACCCTTTACTATTGCTGACGCAATTTACGGATCAACATTTTTCATTGCAACAGGATTCCATGGATTACACGTAATTATTGGAACAATATTTTTATTAATCTGCCTAATTCGACATTCAAAAAATCAATTCTCACCAAAACACCATTTTGGATTTGAAGCAGCTGCATGATATTGACACTTCGTTGATGTAGTATGATTATTTCTTTATATTTCAATATACTGATGAGGTAAATAAATGTTTTTCTAGTATAAAAGTACATTTAACTTCCAATTAAAAAGATTGATAAAAATCAAGAAAAATAATCATAACCATGATTATAACAACCTTTATTAGATTTATTGTACCAATAACTATTATATTAATAGCAACAATAACATCAAAAAAATCAATTAATGACCGAGAAAAAAGATCACCTTTTGAATGTGGATTTGACCCAAATAGTTCTGCTCGAATACCATTTTCATTACAGTTTTTCCTTATTGCAGTAATTTTTTTAATTTTCGACGTAGAAATTGTATTAATTCTACCAATCATAATTATTTTTAAAACATCAAATATATTCACTTGAATTATATCAACAACATTCTTTATTATTGTTTTATTAGGAGGATTATACTATGAATGATATCAAGGAGCTTTAAAATGAGCTGAATAAAGGGTTGTAGTTAATAATAACATTTGGGTTGCATTCAAAAAGTATTGAGATTGAATCAATCAACCTTAAATGATTAAGAAGCAAAATAATGCATTCAGTTTCGGCCTGAAAAATTGGTAAATATACCCTTATTCTTTAATTGAAGCCAAAAAGAGGCATATTAATGTTAATAATAAAAATGAACAATTAATGTTCCAATTAAAGAAATGTAAAGTAAATAAAAAGCTGCTAACTTTTGTATTAGCGGTTTAAATCCGTTAACATTTCTAATTTATATAGTTTAAATTAAACATTACATTTTCGCTGTAAAAAAAATACAAATTGTATTTATAAATACACTTAAAAATAAAATATTTCCTTAACATCTTCAGTGTTATGCTCTAAATATAAGCTATCTAAGTAAAATAATAAAAAATACATTAATAAAATAAATATTCATAAAACAAAAGTTAAAAGATAAATTTTAAAATTTGAATCATATAAAGACTGAACATAATTAATTAAATATAAAAATAAACTGTATAAACCTTGACCACCAAATAATTCACCTCAACCATAATCTAAAGACTTAGATGAAAAATAACCAAACTTTAAAGGAAAATATCTAAATAAATTAGTTGAAATAAAAGGTATAAATCATATAGAACCAGAAAATCTAAAAAAAATAAAATTAGAAAAAAAATCAACATTAGAAAATAAATAACCTAAATAAAAACCTAATAAAACTACAAAAGTAGTTATAAACTTTAAATAATAAGGCAAAACAATAACATAAGGAACAGGAAAAATTAATCAAGATAACAAACTACCACCAAAAACAACAACAATTAATAATCCAATTATTCCAAAAGAAATATAATAACTCTTATCATTAAAAGAAAAAATAGAATAATAATTATTATCACCAAACATAGAATAATAAAATAAACGAAATGAATAAGAAGCAGTTAAACCAGCAGAAAAAAAATATAAGAAAAAAATAAAACAATTTATTCTTCTTAAACAAACCAACTCTAAAATTAAATCCCTAGAATAAAATCCTGCTAAAAACGGTATTCCGCATAATGACAATCTTGAAACATTAAAACAAATAGATGTTAAAGGTATAAAATTAACAAAAGAACCTATAAAACGGATATCTTGAGAATCCTTTAAATTATGAATTAATGAACCTGCACATATAAATAATAAAGCCTTAAATAATGCATGAACTAATAAATGAAAAAAAGAAAGCTTAGGGTATCCTATAGATAAAATTCTAACTATCAAACCAAGTTGACTTAAAGTAGAAAGAGCAATAATCTTCCTTAAATCAAATTCAAAATTAGCACATAAACCAGATATAAATATAGTTAAACAACCAATAAATAATAAAAATCAACCTAAATTATAAATTTCAAGTATTGGACTAAAACGAATTAATAAATATACTCCTGCAGTCACTAAAGTAGAAGAATGAACTAAAGCAGAAACAGGAGTAGGAGCAGATATAGCCGCAGGAAGTCAAGAAGAAAAAGGAACTTGAGCACTCTTTGTTATTGAAGATAAAATAATTAATATAGTAATAAGCTTTATCTCAAAAGAATTAGAAATAAAATCAAAATAATATAAATAATTCCAACCACCAAAATTTAATATCCAAGAAATAGAAATTAAAATTAAAACATCTCCAACACGATTAGATAAAACAGTTAATATACCCGCACTATAAGATTTAACATTTTGATAATAAATAACTAAACAATAAGAAACCAAACCTAAACCATCTCAACCTAATAAAATTCTAATCAAATTTGGTCTAATAATCAAAAAAACTATTGAAAGAATAAATATTAAAACAATAATAATAAAACGATTAATATTCCTTTCAACTTTTATGTAATCCTCTCTATAATAAATAACTAAAGCAGAAATATATATTACAAAAGATATAAAAATTAAAGATATCCAATCAAAAATTAAAGTCATAACCACTATAGATCTATTTAAATTAAAGAGCTCCCACTCAATAAAAATTCTATAATCAATTATTAAATAATAAATACCAAAAACAAAAATTAAAGTTCTTAAAAAGAATAAAGAAAAAAAACTCAATGAACAAATAGAAAATATATACACGACTCAAGATGAAAACTTCATATCATTGATTCCACAAAACAATATTTTACATTAAAATACTTAAGTCAAACTAAATGTAAAAATATTCACCCTTAAAACACAAAAAATTTAAAGGAAATCAATGTAAAAACAAAAGATGATATTCACGTAAATATCCAAGAGAACAAGAATAAAAACCAGAATAATAAAAACCATGTTGAGAATAAGAATATATATATAATGTATAAACAGCTCTAAAAAAAGATAATAAAATAAGAGATAAAAAAGTAAATGATGACCAAGAAATTATTCTATTCAACAAACTTAATTCACCAATCAAATTTAATGAAGGTGGAGAAGCCATATTTGATCTTCTCAAAAGAAATCATCAAAAAGACATTCCAGGCATCAAATTAATTATACCTTTATTAATTAATAATATACGTCTACCTAAACGCTCATAAATAATATTTGACAAACAAAATAAACCAGAAGAACATAAACCATGACCAATCATTAAAAATAAAGAACCTAAACAACCTCATCAATTTATAGTTATTAAACCACCAATAACTATTCTTATATGAACAACTGATGAATAAGCAATCAAAGACTTCAAATCAACTTGACGAAAACAAATAAATCTAACAATTACACCACCAGATAAACTTAAAGACAACCAAAAATAATTAAACTTCAACCCTAAAAATGAAATAACCTTTATTACACGAAAAACACCATAACCACCTAACTTCAACAATACACCAGCTAGAATCATTCTACCAGAAATAGGTGCTTCAACATGAGCTTTAGGTAATCAAAGATGAACCAAAAATATAGGTATTTTTACCAAAAAAGCTAAAATTATAAAAACATAAAACATAAAATAATATGAACCAAAATCAATTAATAAAGGAAAATAAAGAGTATCAACATAATAATAAACATAAAATAAAACCAATAATAAAGGTAAACTAGCAAATAAAGTATAAAAAATTAAATAAACCCCTGCCTGAAGACGTTCAGGCTGATAACCTCAACCTAAAATTAAAAGTAAAGTAGGAATCAAACTAGACTCAAAAAAAATATAAAAAGACAATAAATTCAATCTAGCAAATGAACAATAAAGTATAATTATTAAAAACAAAATCAAAAAAATAAAAAAACTAGAATGATAACCAAATAAATAAATTGAACCACTAGCAGTAATTATTAAAGAACAAATTCAGAAACTTAATAAAATCAAAATAAAAGAAAAATAATCAAACCCAAAATAATAACCAATTATATTGAAATCAGAATAAGAATAAAAATAAACTATAAAAAGAAAACTGAATAAAAATATTATAGAATGAACTAATCATCAAGAATAACTTAATAAACAAAGAGGAATCAAAAAAATAATCATAAACATATACTTTAACATAAAGATAAACCAAAAGAATTAAAAAAATCATTTCCATGAGAACGAATTATAGAAACTAAAATAGAAAGACCTAAAGCACCCTCACAAACAGAAAAAACTAAAAAAATAATAGGAAAAAAATAATCATAATCATAATCAACTAAAAACAAAACAATTAATAAAAATAAAGAAAGAACAATATATTCCAATCTTAACAAAACCATCAATAAATTCTTCCGTTTCGAAGAAAAAACATAAACACCAGAAAAATAAATTAACAGAGAAGTAAAAATAGAAAAAATAAACATTAGTTTTAATAGTTTAAAAAAACGCTGGTCTTGTAAACCAGAAATAAGAATAAGCCCCCCTCTTTTAAAACTTCAAGAGTAGAAAAATTCTATCTTTAATCCCCAAAACTAATATTTTCATAAACTAACTCTTGAAATGTTAAAGATAGCAATTATAACTTTATCAAATTTAACAAATTTTAATTTTATTAAATTAAGATATCCTATATCAATAATATTATTAATTATCTTTCAAACTCTTCTTATTGGAATATTAACAGGAACAATTATAGAAAGATTTTGATTATCATATATTTTATTTTTAATCTTTCTAGGAGGCATGTTAGTATTATTTATTTATATTACGAGAATTGCATCAAATGAAATACTTTACTTAAAATCAATTATTAGTATTTCAACTTTAATTATATTAATCATTATTATATACACGCTTATTTTATTTGATAAAACAACATTTATAGATTGACTTAAAAATTCAGAAACTATAAATATTAACAAAATAATTCTTTTTCAAGAAATAACCTTTTCTTTAATTAAATTATATAATAACCCAACATTTTATATTACAATAATAATAATAATTTATTTATTTTTAACACTAATTGCAGTAATTATAATTACTAATATTAATCAAGGACCAATCCGTAAAACAAAATAATTCAACTAATGAATAAACCTTTACGATTAAAACACCCTTTAATTAAAATTATTAATTATTCATTAATTGATTTACCAGCACCTACAAATATTTCATTTTGATGAAATATTGGATCATTATTAGGATTATGTTTAATAATCCAAATTATAACTGGATTATTTTTAGCAATACATTATTCATCAAATATTGAAATAGCATTTAGAAGTGTAGTTCATACTTGCCGAGATGTAAATAATGGATGAATAATTCGAACCTTACATGCAAATGGAGCATCTATATTTTTTATTTGTATTTACTTACATGTAGGACGAGGAATATATTATGGATCTTTTATATATAAATATACATGAATTATTGGATCAATAATCCTATTTTTAGTTATAGCAACCGCATTTGTAGGATATGTTTTACCTTGAGGACAAATATCTTTTTGAGGAGCCACAGTAATTACAAATTTATTATCAGCAATTCCGTATATTGGTACAGAATTAGTACAATGAGTTTGAGGTGGGTTCGCTATTGATAATGCCACACTGAATCGATTCTTTACATTTCACTTCATTTTACCTTTTATAATTACAGCTATAACTATAATTCATCTGTTTTTTCTTCACCAAACAGGTTCAAATAATCCGTTAGGAATAAATAGAAATATGGAAAAAATTCCATTCCACCCTTATTTTACTTTCAAGGATTCTATTACATTTATTATATTAGTATCATTATTAATAATATTATGCTTAATGAATCCTTATTTTTTAGGAGACCCAGATAACTTTATACCAGCAAATCCTCTTATAACACCAAAACACATTCAACCAGAATGATATTTTTTATTTGCATATGCAATCTTACGATCAATCCCTAATAAATTAGGAGGAGTTATTGCATTATTTTCATCAATTAGAATTTTAATAATTTTACCATTTTACAATAAAACCCCTTTTCGAGGTATTCAATTTTACCCTATTAATCAAATTTTATTTTGAATTATAGTTACAGTTATTTGTTTATTATCATGAATTGGAAAACAACCAGTTGAAGAACCCTATATTAAAACAAGACAAATTTTAACTACTATTTATTTTTTATACTTTATTATTAACACATATGCAACTAATATTTGAGACATTTTAATTAAAAATAAATAATAGTTAATTAGTTTAGGAAAACATTTGTTTTGAAAACAAAAATTAGAAGTTTAACTCTTTTATTAACTTTTAATTCTAAAAATAATTAAACTAATGTAATTAACAAAATTTTCAATCCAACATAAAAAATAAAGAAGTTTAAAGATAATGGTAAAAAGCTCTTTCAAGCTAAATATATTAACTTATCATAACGAAAACGAGGTAAAGTTCCTCGAACTCAAATAAATAAAAATGATATAACAACAAGCTTTAAAAAAAATATAAAAGAGTAAAAATTACCACCTAAAAAAATTAAAGTCAAAAACATTCTTATAAATATAATTCTAGAATATTCAGCCAAAAAAATTAAAGTAAAACCTCCTGAACCATACTCAACATTAAATCCTGAAACCAATTCAGATTCACCCTCAGCAAAATCAAAAGGAGTACGATTGGTTTCAGCTAAACATGAAGCAAAACAAGATAAAAATAAAGGAAAAGAAATAAAAATAAATCAACAATACAATTGATAAACTATAAAATTAAATATGTCAAATCTACCAATCAAATTAATTAAAGACAACAAAATTAAAGATAAACTTACTTCATAAGAAATTGTTTGAGCAACAGAACGTAAAGAACCAAGCAATGAATAATTAGAATTTGAAGATCAACCTGCAAATATTACAGTATAAACACTTAATCTTGTGCAACATAAAAAAAATAAAAAACCATAAGAAAAAGAACATATATAAGTTAAATAAGGAAAAATTAATCAAACAACTAAAGAAACTATTAAATTAAAAATAGGAGAAAAATAATAAAATAAATAATTTGATAAAATTGGAATAGGATGTTCTTTTAAAACTAATTTAATAGCATCACTAAAAGGCTGAAGAACACCTAAAAACCCTACTTTATTTGGACCCTTACGAATTTGAATATAACCTAAGACCTTTCGTTCTAATAAAGTTAAAAAAGCCACACTAATCAAAACACAAATAATTAAAAGAAGAAAATTTAAAATAAATATAAATAAATCATAAAATATCAATACTACTTGTGAAATAATCCACATAAATGAATTCTAAATTCAATACATTAATCTGTCAAAATAGTTTAAATTAATATTAATCTAATCTTAAAAAATATTTTTATTATATGGTCCTTTCGTACTAATATAAAATATATAATATTTAGGATAAAAACCAACCTGGCTTACGCCGGTTTGAACTCAGATCATGTAAGAATTTAAAGGTCGAACAGACCTAATTTTTAGACTACTACACCTAAAATTATTCTTAATCCAACATCGAGGTCGCAATCTACTTTGTCGATATGAGCTCTCAAAAATAATTACGCTGTTATCCCTAAGGTAACTTAATCTCATGATCATAAATTATGGATCAAAATAAACATAAATCAATGATTTTAAAATAAAAAGTTTATTGATTTTATATGTCACCCCAACAAAACATTATTAATAAATATGGAAATATTAACTAAAAACCTAATATAATATTAATGTAAAGATCTATAGGGTCTTCTCGTCCTAAAAATAAATCTAAGCCTTTTAACTTAAAAGTTAAATTCTTTAAGTTATTAAGAGACAGTTAATTTCTCGTCAAGCCGTTCATTCCAGCCTTAAATTAAAAGACTAATGATTATGCTACCTTTGCACGGTCAAAATACCGCGGCTATTTAAATTATCAGTGAGCAGACCAGACCTCATAATATTATTCAAGAGGACATGTTTTTGATAAACAGGCGGAAATTTAAATTGCCTAGTTCCTTATAATAAATTATAAAACAATATATTATAAACTAATAATAATACTAATTCAATCATTATTAAAAAAACTTTAAAATTTAATTACTAATCTTAATATGAAACCTAAAATATCTATAAAATCAAAATAAAAGATAATAAACTAAAACGTAATTATCTAAAATAGCTGGTATAAAGCTTACTATTATATCTTAGTATAAGTAATTATAGGATTTTAATTTTAAAGCTTATCCCTTAAAAATTAAATAAGCCAATATTAATTATCTAAAAATAGAAAAAAAAACAATTAACTACAAAAAATTAAAATTTTTCTTAAGAAACTAGATATCTTAGAAAACGAATAACATTTCATTACCATAATAAATTTTAAAATAATTTTTAAACATTAAAAATAAATTTATTATAAATCAACCTAAATCGAGATTATAAAATGATTTATAAAATTTTGATAAACCCTGATACAAAAGGTACAATAAAATAAATCTACTTAACCAAAATTAAAAATTATTTCATAAGTCAATTACATTACTAATAAACTATAATTAAACTAATTTATTCTATAAAATATACTTAAACAAACATACAACAAAATTATTTTTATTATAATAAAAAAAACAAGAAATTATTATAATATGAAACTCATCAAGACATCTTGATTTGCACAAGAAAAATTTCAGTGTAAATGAAATAATTTACTAATAAATTATATCTTGCTTAAACTTACTAGATACACTTTCCAGTACATCTACTATGTTACGACTTATCTCAACTTATTAAATATAATTTATATTCAATAATGAGAGCGACGGGCGATATGTACACACCTTAGAGCCAATATCAAACAAATTTAATTAATTAAATTACTATCAAATCCACCTTCATTAATAATATTGCATTATTAAATCCATATAAACAAAAATCTATTGTAACCCACCTCCTCTTAATTATAAGCTGCAACTTGACCTGAAATATTTTATAATTAAAAATAAAGAAAATTATAACTCTAAAAAAATTTTCTGATAACGGAGATATACAAACTAATAAATTAAGTAAAGTTAATCGTGTATTATCAATTACGGGGTAGGCTCCTCTGAATGGGATAAGATACCGCCAAATTCTTTAAGTTTCAAGAAATTAACTAATACTACTCAGGTAAACAATATTTAACACTTAATATAATAGGGTATCTAATCCTAGTTTATTATTTAAGTCTCACAGGTTCATAATAAGAGTAATATTAAAAATTTAAATTTCACCCTAAAAAATTTAAAATTAACTCAAAATAAAATTAACTGCTAATAACCAAAAATATTCATTTACATCAATCGTATAACCGCAGCTGCTGGCACGAAATATGCTGATATTAATTCAATTACTAATTCCAAAGTTAATTGATAATTAAATTTAATTACTGCAATAAGAACATTTAGCACAACAAAACTTACATATAATACAAAGAAAAAATAAACATTCAAGCAAGAATAAAACTTTTTTACCAAAAATAGAAGAAAAAACATAACAGCAACTATAATTAATTTAACAATTAATCAACCCATTAAAGAAATTAAGAAATAACAAACCAATATAAACTTTATTAATTATAGAATATATATCCTGCAAGGACAACAACAATCTTCTTTATTACACACATAAAAAATAAATAAAGCTAAAGCAATTACTAATTAATTTAACAATTAATCAACCCATTAAAGAAATTAAGAAATAACAAACCAATATAAACTTTATTAATTATAGAATATAATACTAATGTAATATATTCAATTATATATATATAATATATATTATTATATAATAAAGATAATAGTAATGTAATATATTCAATTACATAAATATAAATATATTATTATATAATACCTATTTCTCTCTAAACATATAAGTCCCTATACTTTTTGATATATATATAAACTAATATAATCATTTATTATATAATAATGATAATACTAATGTAATATATTCAATTATATATATATAAATATATTATTATATATTAAAACACAAAAAAATCCTAAAAAAACCATAAATAATACATTTAAAATTTGCACTTATAAAGAAAATCTTATCTTAACCAAAACAAAAAAAAAACTTTTAATTTGTATATAAAATATAGAAAACAAAAATATGAA